TCATTCGGACGGTTGAACAATAGCCCCAAAATTCCACAGAATGGTTGGAACGGCTGACCAATTGGGTCATAGAAATCTTTGTTGGCGAAAACCACATCGAAAAATACCATTGCCAAAAATGGATAAGGTAACATTTCCATTTATTCAGGAAAAGAGACACCCCCTTGGAAACCAGAATAGCTTTTCTTTGGTACCTAATATAATGTATACAAGGTTCCCTGACTAACCATAGATTCGCCTGAAAATCCGTAACCTTACAAAAGATGTTCACAAAGGATTGCGTTTTTCGATAGAAAGAGATTCTTTCAATAAAAAGTTCAGAAGATGTTGATCCTAAATGAAAGGATTGGTTACGTAGAAAGTCGAAAATAGATTCATATTCATATACATAAGAATTATATAAGAAAAAGAATAATCTTTTATTTTTTTTTGAAAAAGAGTCAGCAATTTTTTTTGAATTAAAAAGAATATTCCGATTAGAATACTGGCTGAGAAAGAATCGTAAGAAATGAAACGACGAGACATCTTTAAACCAATAGCGAATAGCTTGAGCCAAGATTTCCACATGGACAGGATGGGGTATTCGTATATCTAATACAAAATTTAAATGCGACAAATTGTCCTCTACAAAAGGAAATATTGAATGAATTGATCGTAAATTCTGAGATTTGATTATTTTTTTAGCTTCTAGACAAGATAGTACTCGTAGATAAAATGGAATCTCTACAATAAAAGCAAACCCCTCTGATATAATTCGAGAATACAAATTCTTGTTGAACACGCAAAATGGATTTTGGTTCGAATCATTATAAGAAATAATCAAATTATTCGGTTGATACAGTTTAGTAATTATCCGTTTTACAATCAATAAGCTGTATTTATTTTCATAACCCAGAAAATTTGCTCGACTGAAACCACGATCATGAGCAAATGCATAAATAGACTCTTGAAATAAAAGGGGATAGAGGAGGTCGTGTTGTTGAAATCTCTCAGGCTGTAAATGGCTTTTGATTTTTTCCATTTCAAATTGGATTTGAATAAAAGGTAGAAGATGTTATTTTGGGGGTTATGAAATGAATACATAGTGCGATACAGTTAAAACAGGATATTCTAGTCTAAATAGATCCAGTTAAATTCCAGTTAAATTTATCAACCGATTCTCTAACCTAACTTTGTTACATTCAGTTAATGGTTTTGATGTATATTAGCCAATAACAAGATGATTCGAAATCTTTTATTTTTACCCCCAATCGCTCTTTTGATTTTGGCAAAACCTTTTTTTATCAATATACTGCTTCTTTTACACAGAGAATGTCAGGAAATAGTTAGGATTCGGTACAAAAATATAGAATCCCCCCATGGAGGGGAGACGCCCTTTCCCTAGCCAGGCACTAATCCATTTTTAACGTCTAATCAGATGAGGGAATTATTCAAATTGAGAAGAGAAGCGGGTTGCTTTTTCTTTCTTTTACTTAATTGAAGCCATAGGGACTGGCCCCTATCCATTTATTCATTCGACCCAACTTTTTTACGTTCCAAGAATTCGAACAGTTGGAATGATCCAATAAAAATGAAATATCCTCAGAACTCTATATTGATACGACATGCGATTTTTTCCATTTATTCCTTTTCAGGATTAGTCGTAGTCTTCAAAACTTTACCAACGGTATGGACGAATTCCTCACTTCATACAAATGTGTAAAAGATTCAAGGCGCACTTAAAAGCCGAGTACTCTACCGTTGAGTTAGCAACCCAAATAAAATAAAATAGCGATTAAAAACAATTTCCAAAAAGGTGGATAGATAGAATCCGAATCAAAATAAAATTAACCAAATTAAACAAAAAATAGAGTGTTGTACCAACTACATTGAACTAACAAGTACAAAAGGGATTACATTTCTGTTTGATAAGAGATTTTTAGCAGTCAAAACCTACAAATGATTGTTGGAAAATGAAAATATAAGAAATTATCACTAAAAAGAAAAAAAAAAAAAGATAGAAAATTAGAAAACGAACTAGAGTACCTTTATGTATCCTTTTTCACTTTGACTCAAAATGGTCTTATCTTATAGTAAAAAAGTAAAAAAGCATCATTTGATTTGACTAAGTTACACTGAAAAATCTATGATGCAGAACTAGTAATAAATAGGCACCTTTGACTTATCATGGTGGATTATATTTGTTCAATACACTGTTGTCAATAGAAATGGTTCTAAAAGAATACAAAAAAAGAATACAAAAAAAGAAATAGCATTGAAATCATTTTTTGAATTTCTTGATTTTACTTCCAATGTACCACTGCAATACAAAATTCTCTTGTATTGATACATATAATCTACAGAAATTTAAAAGTATAATGTAAGAATTGAAAACCAATATCGTATTTTTCGGTCTAGAATGTATTTGGTCAATTAAAGTGGAATAAGGAACATGGATTCCTTGTTAGGTAGTCGAATTTCAACGAAAACCACACAATTGAGGGAAATGTCCGAGTTTTAGTTATATTTTTCCGTAAGGTCTATACCTCTGAGTCGACATAAAAAACTGATAGATAGATACACGAAATACCAAGGGGATCGAAACTTGTCTTTTGTATAATGTATAATTTTGTATAATTTTTCTATACTTGCCCCTTGGTATTTTTTTGATATTTTTTACAGATATTTTGACGTAAGTTCTTTAAAAACTTCTGCCTTGGTTAAAAGATTCTGAACAGTTCCTGTGGGTTGAGCACCCTTTTTGAGGAAATCTAAAACCAGAGGAACATTTAAATAAATTTGATTTTTCATTGGATTATAAAAGCCAACTTTTCTAAGATCTTTTCCTTCTCTTCGAGCTCGAACATCAATCGCAATGATTCGATAGATGGCTCATTGGGATAGATGTAGATCAACAAGACCCCCCCTAAGAAACGTATAAGAGGTGTTCTCCTCGTACGGCTCAAGAAAAAATGATTTTTTTATCTATGTGCGCAATTCAAATAAATTAAATGCGAAATAGACAGACACAGACTATGATTTCTATCTTTTTTTAATGAAAAAAATCATTCGTACTCCTAACTCAAGTTAGATAACTTTCAAATAGCTCAAATTTAGTCAATTTCATTTCTTGAGTAGTCTTTAGCCTCCCTTATATTATCTTAGCTGGTTGAAAATTGGATTTCGATTCTTTAGTCTAATCCAGTTATTGAGACTAGCGAGACAATTAAAACGGTCTTTCCTTGTTTGTAGATCCTTTAGTCTTACTTCAAATCATTGGGTTTAGGCATTACTTCGGCGCTTCTTAATCTTAATCTAATCTTTTCAAAATGGTTAGCAACAGACCCTTTATTTTGTATTTTGATTTTGGATTTCTTTGTATCAAAGATTCCAATCGCCAGTTGATTCACGCACGAAAGACTTTGAATCGAAAAAGTTTGATCAATTTCAACAAGTTTTGCTTGTGAATTGGAAATCGAATCGGATTTCGATAAGTGTAAGATACATTTACGAAGTTGGTCCAATTGATTGGCATTAACCCTAGATCCTTTCCCCGCGAAATTAATTAATCCTTTCTACTCGAGCTACACCGTGAACTATTTACAACCCAACAAAAACAAAGGGTTCAAAACAACCAGTGTCGAGCCAAAAGCACCCTCATTTATAGATAAATTGAAAATGGTGGATGTAAAAATCCACAATGGATCTTGTCCTTCAAGTCGCACGTTGCTTTCTACCACATCGTTTCAAACGAAGTTTTACCATAACATTCTTCAAATTTATAACCGGTATGGAATTGATTCAATTATGGAATCATGAATAGTCGTTGATTCAGCTCGACAAAGACACTTTAATAGAGACTCAGGCTTAGGCTTATATATAGATTATTAGATTTGTATTTTAGACATTTTTATACTTTTTATCTTTTTATACATTCTATTACTATTAAGTTATACATTATTATTATTATACATTTTATTATTATTATACATTATATTAAATACATTATATTAAGATGCATAATATTATATTAAGATGCATAAGTCTTTTTCTACTAAATTTCTAATACTAAAAAAGTGTCTTTCTTTGTAGCTATTTTTAACCCACATCAATTTAATCTACATAATCAAATAATATTAAAAAAAAAAAAAATAGCTCGGTCAATTTCAAAGATTCCAGATTTCATTTATAATTTAGAAGGAATTAGTCAAAATATTGCTGAAAATCATTTAGAATTGCAAAAGCTTTATCATCGTTTTGAATTTGAAAAACAAATTGGGCAAAAAACAACCTTCATAGGATCATAGGAAAAAAGAGGAACAAACTGGATTCCATAAGACAAGACATTTATAATTTATAATTTATATATGATCCGGAAATTGATCCTTTGTTAATATAATGATAATGAAATTTGACGTGACCCAAATATTGATATTGAAATGAATATGGATTCGACTTCTTTGTTTTTCTAGGGCAATAATCAAAAAGATAAAAAAGACAATACAATGTAGGCTAGAAAATGCATATATGCTGGGACGGAAGGATTCGAACCTCCGAATAGCGGGACCAAAACCCGTTGCCTTACCACTTGGCTACGCCCCATTTTTTTAATTTGTCCCGTTTGCTCATATCTTATACATATAAGATTCATATACAGAATGAATTGCTATTGTTTCTTTGTCAACTTCAGTATACCTATAGGGGATATTGGTACTAACATTTATATATATCTCGATAGATAAGTCAACTCTATTTATTGATCATTAAGTAGAATTCAATTAAGATATTGTATGAAAGTATGATTTCTTCAATTCGCCAGTGAGAATTGAAGTATTTTTGATTGGGTTAGTTCAAAGAAAGTCTACATTTCTTACTTTGTTCCCCTTTCGGTATCTCAAAAACTCAATCACAATGCAATTATCTCCACGAACAAAATTTTGTTATGCTTAATCTCGTTAGTTTGATCTGGATTTCTACAAATTCTGCACTTTATTTTAGTAGCTTTTTATTAGGAAAATTGCCCGAAGCCTATGCTTTTTTGAATCCAATTGTAAATGTTATGCCAGTCATACCTGTGCTTTTTTTCCTCTTAGCTTTTGTTTGGCAAGCTGCTGTAAGTTTTCGATGAGCTCAATGTCCGAGCCTAATTTCTTAGAGCAAAAAGTCGAAATCAAAATCAATCCAATTTTGAGCAGTTCAAGTTTGCAAGTTTTAAAGTAGTAACCTGTGATTCACACCTTGGATAGTCCCCAGAACTTCGGACTACCGCTCTTCTTCCGTTTTTGACGCCACAAACCAACCCAACCCTTACCCCTCTCTATTAGGGTCTCCCAATATATAATTGTAATATAAACGAAAATTTTTTTTTAATGCAAAATAAATGAAATTTTGAGAATTCATTTCGAATTTCTAGAAAAAACACTTCGTTTCGTGGTCTAAAAACTCCAAATAGGATACGTGGTAGAAAAACGGAGGATGTATTCTCTTTTTTTTTATTATCTTGGAGATTGTGTAATGCTTACTCTGAAACTCTTCGTTTATACCGTCGTAATATTTTTTGCTTCTCTCTTTATCTTTGGATTCCTATCTAATGATCCGGGACGGAATCCTGGACGGGAAGAATAAAATCCAAAGAATTTGGCTTGGTTAATTGTCCAATTTTCTTAGATTTTATCTATTTTATCTTCTATGTAAATATGTAAAGAATTAAAATACGCCCGAAAGTTGGAAAAAAAAGACAGCGATGTACACGGAAAGAGAGGGATTCGAACCCTCGGTACGAATAACTCGTACAACGGATTAGCAATCCGACGCTTTAGTCCACTCAGCCATCTCTCCCAATTGAAAGATATAATTATTACATTCCACATAATGTAATAAGTCTCTCTTTTTCTCTTCTCTTAGATTTTCTGTTCTCTTATAGATAGATAGATAGAGAAGCGAGAAATCAGTCATTTTTTGAATTGAGTTTCGGGGCACCAACAATCGAACTAAAACTAAACAAAAAAAATGGATATCCCTTTACTTTTTTACTTTGTGTTGATTTTGTTCGCAAGGACCTTCTTATTTGTATTTTTTATTTGATTCAATATAATAAATTCAAACAACAAAAAGAAAAGACTAGTCTTTTCTTTTTGTTGTTTGAATTTATTATCGTTTTCGGAACTAAAAAAGAAACTAATGATTGTTCTAAAATACATCCTTCTGTTATTATTTGGGTATTTTTGGCCCCGTATCATCTATCTTCGTCAGTAACGAAGGTATTTACTTGAAATTTAATGAAACATCTTTCAAGAATCTCATTGAATTTTCTCCTATCTCCCCGCAAAAAGTGCAACACACTCGTTTTTATGATTCTTTAGCGATCCTGCTTGTTCGACAAAAGGTCCGATTTCATAATACAATTATATTGTAGCGGGTATAGTTTAGTGGTAAAAGTGTGATTCGTTCTTTTAACCTTTAGTAGTTAAAGGTTCCTTCGGTTTTTTATATTCCGATCAAAACCTTTATTTCTTATAAAGGATTTCATCCTTTAGCTCTCAATGATAAATTCGAGCAAAAAATACACATTCTCGTGATTTGTATTCCCAAGTAGAGTCTAAATTAACTCGAAATATTGGATTATGAAACGACGAAACAGAATTTTTAGATTAGACCGAGGCTTCGACTTGAATAATCGAATAAGTACGAGTAAAGGATCTATGGCTGAAGATAGAAAGATAATTTCAAATCGTAACTAAATCTTGCACCGTTTTTAATTTATAAAGAAACAAAATAAATTGAAGCAAAATAGCTATTGACCGATGACTTTGGTTTACTATAGATATCGACCTTGTTGGTTTAGCTCGGTGGAAAAAAATTATTTTCGTTACCTTAGGATTCTCTAAAATAGAAATAGAGAACGAAGAAACTAGAAAGTTTATCAGAATCACTTTATTCTAGTTCTAGAAGGATCATCTATAAAGCGATTCGTTTTATTCGTATTCACATTCACGCAAAAAGCTGACATAGATCTTATGTTATGGGCTTAAGTCTTATTAATTTTGTTAATTTTGCTGACATCTTAGTCTAACAATTACCTACTTTTCTGCATAAAGGAGCCGGATGAAACCAAAGTTTCATGTTCGGTTTTGAATTAGAGACGCTTAAAGAGCTAAATCGACGTCGACTATAACCCTTAGCCTTCCAAGCTAACGATGCGGGTTCGATTCCCGCTACCCGCTTATTTTCTTTTTTAGAACTAGCCGAATTGAATTCTATCTTTTACATATTGTAATATGGATTCATCAATCATTAAATATACATTAAAAAAAAATGACTATACAATTTTGAATTTTTAATTCAAGAAAGAAGCAAAATACAAAAAAACCGGACCGGCGTCCATTGTCTAATGGATAGGACAGAGGTCTTCTAAACCTTTGGTATAGGTTCAAATCCTATTGGACGCAATTTTTTTTCATCTATTTTGTTTTATTTCAATATCCAGAAAGACTTTTGTTTTGCATAATTTGAATACGAAAG